ATTATACCCACAATGATTGGCCATACAATTGCTATTCATAATGGAAAGGAACATATACCCATTTATATAACAGATCGTATGGTAGGTCACAAATTGGGGGAATTCGCACCTACTCTTACTTTCGCGAAACATGCAAGAAACGATAGTAAATCTCGTCGTTAAGTTAATTTTGATAACTAAAAAATTAAAGTAAAAAGTGTTTATCATTCATTAGTAGGGGATAACCTTATGATAAAGAATTCGAGTTCAAGCAGAGAAGTAAAAATTTTAGCTCACCAGAGATGTAATATGTCTGTTTTCAAAGTGCGAAGAGTAATTGATCAGATTCGCGGACGTTCCTATGAAGAAACACTTATGATACTGGAACTCATGCCTTATCGAGCATCTTATCCCATTTTAAAATTAGTTTATTCCGCAGCAGCAAACGCGAATCATAATATGGGTTTGAACGAAGCAGATTCATTCATTAGTGAAGCCAAAGTCAATAAGGATCCTATTAGGAAAAAATTAAGACCTCGGGCTCGGGGTCGGAGTTATCTGATAAAAAGACCCGCTTGTAATATAACAATTGTATTAAAAGAGAAATCAAAAGATCAATCTCCAATTTAGATAAATTCATATTAAATCAAATCCTATAACATCAAAGCCTATATATATGAATATATAGATTAGATGGAATTAGATGGAATGGAACGATAATATAATAGAAAAATATGGGACAAAAAATAAATCCACTTGGTTTCAGACTTGGTACAACCCAACGTCATCATTCCTTTTGGTTCGCACAACCAAAAAATTATTCTATAGGTCTACAGGAAGATGAAAAAATACGTAATTGTATCAAGAACTATATACAAAAAAATAAAAGAATCTCTTCAGGTTTCGAAGGAATCGCACGTATAGAAATTCAAAAACGAATCGATTTAATCCAGGTCATAATCTATATTGGATTTCCAAATTTATTGATAGAAGGTCAAACACGAGGAATCGAAGAATTACAGACAAATGTACAAAAAGAATTTTCTTCTGCGAACCGGAGACTTAACATTGCTATCACAAGAGTTGAAAAACCTTATGGACAACCGAATATTCTTGCAGAATATATAGCTTTACAATTAAAAAATAGAGTTTCGTTTCGAAAGGCGATGAAAAAAGCTATTGAATTAACTGAACAAACTGATACAAAAGGAATTCAAGTGCAAATAGCAGGTCGTATCGACGGAAAAGAAATTGCACGTGTCGAATGGATAAGAGAAGGTAGGGTTCCCCTACAAACAATTCGCGCTAAAATTGATCATTGTTCCTATACAACTCGAACTATTTATGGAGTTTTGGGCATAAAAATTTGGATATTTGTAGACGAGGGATGATAGGCCTTTTTTTTCTTGCTGCGATCCTGTCCAGTACTAGAACAAAAAATGACAAACTGTTTCATTCTTTTTTCCGGTAACTCAAACAAAAAATGATCAATTCTATAAGGTTGAATAAAAATTTGATTGACCATTTGTTATAATTGCTATGCTTAGTGTGTGACTCGTTAATTTTTTCTTTAGAGTTTAAAGTTAGCTGGGATAAAAAAAAGATTGACCCCTGCTATAAACTTAATAACTACATAAACTAATAACCAACTTATTGCTTCGTATTGTCGAGATCCCAAGAAACAGTCACTATATGAGTAGATCAATCATATAGTTGCAGCAACTGAAACTGAAAATTTTCCATTATAGATTGTGAAACAAAAAAGGGGATGTGGATAAATGGAAGGATGATAGAAAGAGAGAACAAAAATATTAATGATATATGATTCCAATTTGTATGGTTTCTGAATTACCACATAAAAGGCAATGTGATAAAGCATCAATACTGAATATAACACTAATAATAAAATAAATAATAAAGAGCCTCGGGTTAATAAAAATTGAGGAGATTAACTCGGGAACAATTTTTATTGGGAGCTCCATTCCAGAATTCAGGCCTAACCATTAATAGAGAAGCTATGAGAACGACGAAACCTGTGACTGCATAGGATTCTATTAAAATAAAAACGAATCCGAATAATTCATTGGGTAGGATGGCGGAACAAACCAAGAAAAAACTGATTTATTCTGAGAGGTCATCGACTGACCTCCGAATGAATGAAACAGAAGAGAGTCAATATTCGCCCGCGAAACCTTTATTTATTGGAACATTACAATATTTTGACATGATTTGATAAGAGTAAAAATAAGGATCGCTATCATTATAAAATATTAAATAATCTACATCTTTAAATATACATAACATAAATATGTACTACACGTTTAGCGGGATATCTTCTATATATTCCTATGCTATGTAACAAATTCAATATCAAAGCCACTATCACTATTTAGTTAATATATCACTATATTTAGTTAATATATATTGTATCCATATGTAATTGAATCCCTTCCTTCGTGAGGAGCTGGATGAGAAGAAACTCTCATGTCCAGTTCTGGAGTAGAGATGGAATTAAGAAATAACCATCAACTATAACCCAAAAAGAACCAGATTTCGTAAACAACATAGAGGAAGAATGAAGGGAATATCTTGTCGAGGCAATCATATTAGTTTCGGCCGATACGCTCTTCAGGCACTTGAACCCGCTTGGATCACAGCTAGACAAATCGAAGCAGGACGAAGAGCAATGACACGATATGCGCGTCGTGGTGGAAAAATATGGGTACGTATATTTCCCGACAAACCTGTTACAGTAAGACCTACGGAAACACGTATGGGTTCGGGGAAGGGATCCCCGGAATTTTGGGTATCTGTTGTTAAACCAGGCCGAATACTTTATGAAATGAGCGGAGTATCAGAAACTGTAGCCAGAGCAGCTATTTCAATAGCTGCATCCAAAATGCCTATACGAACTCAATTTGTTATTTCAGAATAAGGGTGTAAAATTAAAGAGTGCATTGAGGATTAAAAAACAACAAACAGCAAGTATATTTTTTTCTGGACGGACAATATTTCTTTTTTTTTTTATAACCTTTGCATTGCAATAACGGATTCAAATAAAATGATATGATTCAACCTCAGACCCTTTTGAATGTAGCGGATAACAGCGGAGCTCGAGAATTGATGTGTATTCGAATCATAGGAGCTGGTAATCACCGATATGCTCATATTGGTGACGTTATTGTTGCTGTAATCAAAGAAGCAGTTCCCAATATGCCGCTAGAAAAATCAGAAGTTATTAGAGCTGTAATTGTACGTACTTGTAAAGAACTCAAACGCGACAACGGTATGATAATACGATATGATGACAATGCAGCGGTTGTGATTGATCAGGAAGGAAATCCAAAAGGAACTCGAGTTTTTGGTGCGATCGCTCGAGAATTGAGACAATTGAATTTTACTAAAATAGTTTCATTGGCTCCCGAGGTATTATAAATCCAAATCCAAATATAGAATACTATGATAGAGAAGAAATATCTGAAATAGATCAAATTAGTAAATAAATTAATAGATTGTGTCTCACGCATATACTTAAAAAAAAAAAAAAAATAAAACATGTTGATTATATCCAAATTGGAAGGAACCAATAATTTTAGTTCGTCATGGGGAAGGACACTATTGCTGATATAATAACTTCTATAAGAAATGCGGACATGGATAAAAAAGGAACAGTTCGAATACCATCTACAAATATCACCGAAAACATTGTTAAAATACTTCTACGAGAAGGTTTTATTGAAAATGTTCGGAAACATCAGGAAAATAACAAAAATTTCTTGGTTTCAACCCTACGACATAGAAAAACTAGTAAGGGAGCATATAGAACTGTTTTAAAGCGTATCAGCCGACCCGGTTTACGAATTTATTCCAACTATCGAGGAATTCCTAAGATTTTAGGTGGAATAGGAATTGTAATTCTTTCTACTTCTCGGGGTATAATGACAGATCGAGAAGCTCGACAAGAAAAAATTGGAGGAGAAATTTTGTTATATATATGGTAATCCTTCTCCTCTAGTATCCTAATTTTATCTCTAACTTCCTATTTTTTTGTGAAATAGAGAGGAAAAGTGAGTTATATAACCCTTCCTCTATTAGTTGCTACTTCAAGGAGGTTACCTGGAATGAAAGAACAAAAATTGATTCATGAAGGTTTAATTACCGAATCACTTCCCAACGGTATGTTCCGGGTTCGCTTAGACAATGAGGATGTAATTCTAGGTTATGTTTCAGGGAGGATCCGACGGAGTTTTATACGTATACTACCAGGAGATAGAGTAAAAATTGAAGTAAGTCGTTATGATTCAACCAGAGGGCGTATAATTTATAGACTTCGCAACAAAGATTCGAGCGATTAGGTAATTTTCGAAATTCCTTTCATGGGAATACAATTCGAAGTGAAAACCAAATTCAAGAGACTTATTTTCTTCCAAGGAATAGATTCAGAATAAGGAATAAGAAATATGAAAATAAGGGCTTCGGTTCGTAAAATCTGTGAAAAATGTCGACTGATCCGTAGGCGCGGACGAATTATAGTAATTTGTTCCAATCCGAGACATAAACAGAGACAAGGGTAATCTAAAAAAGCTTTCTAAACTAAAGGAAGGACAAAAAGGTCTCTTTTAACATGAAATGGATATTTCCATATCTTCTCTTTCTATATATTTCTAACTCATATTTATGAGATGATAAAATATGACAAAAGCTATACCAAGAATTGGTTCACGTAGGAATGGGCGTATTAGTTCACGTAAAACTGGGCGTAGAATACCAAAAGGAATTATTCATGTTCAAGCAAGTTTCAACAATACCATTGTAACTGTTACAGATGTACGAGGTCGAGTGGTTTCTTGGGCCTCCGCTGGTACTTCTGGATTCAAAGGCACAAGAAGAGGGACACCCTATGCTGCTCAAGCAGCCGCCGTAAATGCTATTCGTACAGTTTTGGATCAGGGTATGCAACGAGTAGAAGTTATGATAAAGGGTCCTGGTCTCGGACGAGATGCAGCATTACGAGCCATTCG